TTGATTCTGATATTTATTCATATTATTCTATTTATAGTGTTTGTGGTTCAGGCTATTCGTTTCGTGACCCAATATGAGCGTCATTTATTAGGTGGCAGTCAGCAGCGTATTGGGCCCAACAAGGTTCGTTTTATAGGTGTTGTCCAGGCTATTTTTGACGGTATAAAACTTTTAAAAAAAGAGCAAATAACGCCTTTAAATTCTTCTGAGATTTCTTTTATTTTGGTTCCGGGGGTCTTTTTTACTGTTATGTTTTTGGAGTGATTTGTGCTGCCTTTTTTTTTTGATTTTATGACTTTTGAGTACTCTATTCTTTTTTTTTTGTGTTTGATTGGTTTTTCTGTGTATACTACTCTTGTTGGTGGTGCTGTGAGAAAGTCCAAGTACGGAATAGTAGGTGCTATTCGGGCTCGGAGCCAGAGGGTATCTTACGAGATTGCTTTTTCTTTGTATTTGTTGGCTGTTATTATTCATATGAATATGTTTTATTTTTACAGGTTTTTTCATTTGAGTCTTATAGTTATTTATCTGCCTTTCTTATTTATAGTTCTAGCTGAGTTGAACCGGGCTCCTTTTGATTTTGCGGAGGGAGAGAGAGAGCTTGTTCGTGGTTACAATGTAGAGTATTCTACTGTAGCTTTTGTTTTACTTTTTTTGGGTGAATACGGTGCTTTGTTGTTTTTCAGAACTTTAACTTCTGTTTTATTTTTTGATTTGAGTTTTTTTGTTATTTATTTAATGTTTACTGTTTTGGTTTTTATTCGGAGGGCTTTCCCTCGTTTTCGTTATGACCTTATGATGAGTTTTTTTTGGTTGAAGTTGTTGCCTGTTTCTTTGATTTTTCTAGGTTATTTTATTATTGTTCTTTTTTAGGTTTGGTGTTGGGTAATGTTTATTTTTTAGATATTTTTATGTTTATTTATGTTCTTCAGTTTCTTTTTTATTTTAAAGAAAGTATGCTTAGTGTTTTGGTCAAGAAGTTTTTAGGGGTTTTGGTGACTGTTTTTAGGTATACGGATGATCTTCCTTTAAGATCTGTTATTTCTATTTTTACTTTTGTGATTCTTTTGGTTTGTTGTTTTGGGGGTTATTTTTCTTATTCTTTTTGTCCTTGTGGTATAATTGAGTTTACTTTTGTCTATGCTGTTGTGGCTTGGATGAGTACTTTTTTTACTTTTACTACTAGTGAAAAGTTTTCTATTTATATTGCTAAGGAGGGCGATGGTTTTTTGAAGACTTTTAGTATATTGTTGGTTGAGATCGTAAGTGAGGTCTCTCGTCCCTTAGCTTTAACTGTACGTTTGACAGTCAATGTTTTGGTGGGCCACATGATTAGTATAATGATTTATCAACTTTTGGAATTAACTTTGGGTTTCGGCTATGTCTGGTTGACGGTATTTGCTATTATGATAGAGTGTTTTGTTTTTTTTATTCAAAGGTATATTTTTTCTCGTTTGATTTATTTGTATTTGAGTGAGTAATTTTTGAGGTGTTAACTTAAATTTAAAGTGCTAGACTTTTAATCTAGAAATGTTTTTTTTCACATCTTAGGTTTTAGCTACTATAGCATAAGAAGTGCATTTGTTTTAAGCGCAAAAGATATTGTGTAGCTAACAAATTTTAGGCAGGTCTTCTAAATCTGTTTTGGGTTGTCCCGTTTGTTTTTGTTAGTGTTTTTTTGTATTTTTGTTTCTTTGTTATGTTTTTTGAATTTTTTTTCTAGAAATGTTTTAGTGTGGTGGAGAGTCTTTCTTTTAATGACGGTAGTTTTTGTTAGTTTATCTAAAGGTCTGGGGTCTTATACTAGAATTCTTAATTATTTTGTGATTCAGGAAAGTTTAGGTCTTTTTTTTTTGGTTTTTAATTTTTTTTTATTACAGTTTTTTATTGTGATGTTAAAAGTGGGTGTTGCTCCTTTTCATTTTTGGCTTTTTAGTGTGACTAATTCTATTTTTGACTGATTATTGATGTGATTTTTGACTTTTCAAAAGTTACCTTTTTTGCCTGTTCTTGTACAATTGTTTGATTTTAAGATGGTGTATTTGTTCTTTTTGGGTATTGCAGTCTGTTATTTACAGTTGTTTTTGCTTAAGAGGTATAAAAATATAATAATTATTTCTTCTACAGAGTCTTTTAATTGGGTAGTCCTGACTTCTTTTTTATCTGTTGTAAATGTTGTTTATTTGTTTTTTTATTATATTGTGCTTATAGTTTTTCTTATGCCTATGTTTAATTCTAAGGATTTAAATTTTCTTAATTGGGAGACTTTGTTGGTTTTTTTGAATGTTCCTTTTAGTGTTTCTTTTTTTATTAAGATTTTTTCTTTGGGTGAGTTGTTGAAACTCGATAGAGTTTTTATATTGTTTTTACTTTTTTTAATGTTTCTATCTATGATGTGTTTTAGTTTGTGGTTGGTCAATATAAGTGTTAAACATATGAAGATAGTGGGGGATAATGTTAAAAATTTGGTTTTTTTGGTGGTTCCTATTATAATGTTGTCCGTTATTTAAAAATTATTTTAGTAAAAGTTAATTATATCGTCTTGATAAGGCGGGGTTCCTTGGGGGAATAATAGAACGTTAAATAGATTTACCTATACTCGGTTACGGACCGGGGAGATGTTCGTTTTTAGTATGTCTTAGTTTAGGAAGAATTTTTGTTTTTGGTGTGAAAGGGTTTGGACATAATTTTACCTTAGTAGTTTATTTTTTAAAATATGACTCTGAAGAAGTCAAGAATTTTTGAGGTGATAAAAGGACTTTTTAGTTTTGTTAATTCTATTGTGATTAGTTTACCTTCTAGGAAATCTTTAACTTTGAATTGGAGTTACGGTAGTATATTGGGCATAGTGTTAATTTTCCAGATTTTGACGGGTACTTTTTTGGCTTTTTATTATACTAATGATGGCTCTTTGGCTTTTAGTAGTGTGCAGTATATTATGTATGAAGTTAATTTTGGTTGAGTTTTTCGTATTTTTCATTTTAACGGGGCTAGTTTATTCTTTATTTTTTTATATTTGCATGTTTTTAAGGGTTTATTTTTTTTTAGTTATCGTTTGAAGAAGGTTTGGTTTTCTGGTTTGGTGATATTGCTGCTGTTAATGGCGGAGGCTTTTATAGGTTATGTTTTAGTATGAGCCCAGATGAGTTTTTGGGCTTCTGTAGTTATTACTACTTTGTTAAGAGTTATTCCTGTTTGAGGTCCTGCTATTGTTGCTTGAATTTGAAGTGGTTTTACTGTATCAAGGGCGACTTTAAAGTTTTTTTTTGTTGTTCACTTTTTACTGCCTTGGGGGTTGTTGGTTGTTGTTTTGTCTCATCTTTTGTTTTTACATGAGACTGGGAGAACTTCAAAACTTTATTGTCATGGAGATTATGATCAGATCTGTTTTTTTCCAGAGTTTTGGGTGAAGGATGCTTTGAATTTGATTGTTTGGTTTGTTTTTGTAGTTTTATGTTTGTTGGGGCCTTTTTATTTAGGTGACCCCGAGATGTTTACTGAATCAGACCCTATAGTCAGTCCTGCCCATATTGTGCCCGAATGATATTTTTTATTTGCTTATGCTATTTTGCGGGCTATTCCTACGAAAGTTTTAGGTGTTGTTGCTATATTTGGGAGTCTTTTACTTTTTTTCTTATTTGTTTTTGTGGACAACTATACTTCTATGTTATCAAAGTTAAACAAGGTTTTTGTTTTTTTATTAATGTTTACTCTGGTTATATTAAGTTGGTTGGGTCAGTGTTTGGTAGAGGAGCCTTTTGTAACTTTGAGTATAGTGTTTTCAGTTGTTTATTTTGTTATTGTATTGATTTTGTTTTTTATTTTTTGGGGGTCTGAATTTATTTTTAAGTGTATATATAGTATAATAAATATGTCAGGTTTAGGACCTGGAGATGTCGGTATACTTTGTTTCATAATTTTCATATTTTAAGTTTATCTAGTTACCCTATTCTTGTTTTTTTTAGGACTTTGGGGTTTGCTAGTTCTTTGGTGGTATTTTTTAAATATGGCGTAGTTTGGAGGGTTTTATTTTGTTTATTCTCTATTTGTCTTGTTTCTTTTGTGTGAAGGAAGGATATTGTAATAGAGGGTTTGAGTGGTTACCATAATTTTTTTGTTATAGACGGTTTTAAGTTTGGTGTTTTACTTTTTATTTTTAGGGAATTTATGTTTTTTTTTGGTATTTTCTGAACTTTTTTTGATGCTGCCTTGGTGCCTGCTCATGATTTAGGGGGAGTTTGGTCTCCTATTGGTATACATTTAGTTAATCCTTTTGGGGTACCTCTGTTGAATACTATTATTCTTTTGAGTAGTGGTGTCTCTGTAACTTGGGCTCATTATAGTCTTTTGAGAAATAAGAGTTGTTCTACGAGGTTAGCTCTTACTTGTATTTTAGCTGTTTATTTTACTGCTGTACAGTTGATGGAATATAGTGAGGCCAGTTTTTCTATTTCAGACGGTATTTTTGGAAGAATTTTTTATCTTTCAACAGGTTTTCATGGTTTGCATGTTTTTTGTGGCGGGCTGTTTCTTTTTTTTAATTTATTACGTTTGTTGCTCTCACATTTTAATTATAATCACCATTTAGGGTTGGAGTTTGCTATTATTTATTGACATTTTGTAGATGTTGTTTGGCTTTTTTTATTTGTGTTTGTTTATTGATGGTCATATTGCTATTTTAGTTTATTTAAAATATATGATTTGTAATCGTGGGAATTTTGTAGCTTTGATAGAGATGTTACTTTTTTCTTTGTATTTTTTTTTTAGACCTTTTTTGTTTTTTTTGTTTATAGTGTTTTTTAGTTTTTGTATGTTAAATAATTATTCTTGAGGGGGACTTTTCTTTTTTTTAGATTCTTTTACTTTTGTTTTACTAGTTATTATGAGATTGTTTATTTTAGGTGTTGTGGTTTTAAGGGAAAAGAATCAGATATTGTTACTTTTGTCTGAAATTTTGGTTTTTATTTGTATTTTTTTTTTTGTTCCTGTCAATATTATTATATTTTATATATTTTTTGAGTTGTCTATATTTCCTATTTTGGTGAGAATTCTGGGCTATGGCTCTCAGATCGAGAAGATTAATTCTGCCTATTATCTGATTTTTTATGCGGCTTTTTGTTCTATGCCTTTTCTTTTTGTTTATTTCAAGAGTTATTTTTTTTTTATGAGGGTTTATTTTGACTTTAACTTGTCTTGGGAAATGGTTTTTATTTCAAGTTTGAGTTTTATCATGAAGTTTCCTGTGTATTTTTTACATTTGTGGTTACCTAAGGCCCATGTTGAGGCCCCTACTACGGCTAGAATATTGTTGGCTGGTTTGTTATTGAAGCTGGGCACCGCAGGGTTTTTACGTATTTTAGGTTGTTTCAGGTTTACTCATAATAATGTCTGGATAATTTTGGCTTTTTTGGGTATGATTTTGTCAGCTTTTTGTTGTATCTTTCAGAGAGATGCGAAAGCTCTAGCTGCCTATTCTTCTATTACTCATATAAGTTTTTTGCTTATAGCCTTGGTTTTTGTTTTGATGTCTGGTAAAACTAGTGGTCTGATTATGATGTTAGCTCACGGGTATACTTCTACTTTGATGTTTTATCTTATTGGTGAATTTTACCACGTTTCTGGGAGGCGTTTAGTTTACTATATGAATAGTTTTTTTAGTTCTAGTATGATTATGGCCATTATCTTTTCTGTTGTTTTTTTATCTAATAGAGGTACTCCTCCTTCGTTATCTTTTATTTCGGAGTTTATCGCTATTACTTCTGCTTTAAATATGATGAAGTTTAGGTTTTGGTTGTTGTTTGTCTATTTTTTTGTGGGGTTTTATTATTCTATTTATTTGTTGACTAATGCTGTTATGGGTAAAGGTTTTATTAATATAAGAGTTTGAAATGTAGGGTTCTCTGTGCCCTTAGTTTTGATGATGTATAATGTTTTTTGGTTGAGTATCTTTTTTTAGTAAAAAAGATGAATAAGTTTAGGTATCTAACAAGGGTTTTCTTTGTTAGATTTTTGTCTAATTTTTAAAAATTGATTTTTAAAATTTGAAATTTAACTTAGGTTTAAATGTTTTTGTTTTAATTGAAAAGTGTTGTGAAGTATCAGGGGGGCTTGTCTGTTTGGTTGGAGAGTTCTAATCATAAGGATATCGGCACCCTTTATTTTTTGTTTGGTTTGTGGTCTGGTATAGTTGGTACTGCTCTTTCTTTAATTATTCGTTTGGAACTGGCTAAGCCTGGTCTTTTTTTAGGTAATGGTCAGTTGTATAATTCTGTGATTACTGCTCATGCTATTTTAATGATTTTTTTTATGGTTATGCCTACTATAATTGGAGGTTTTGGTAATTGGATATTGCCTTTGATGTTGGGGGCTCCAGATATGAGTTTTCCTCGTCTTAATAATTTGAGTTTTTGGTTGTTGCCTACTGCTATGTTTTTGATTTTCGATTCTTGTTTTGTTGATATACGTTGTGGCACTAGTTGGACTGTTTATCCGCCTTTGAGGACTTCAGGTCATCCTGGTAGTAGTGTTGATCTTGCTATTTTTAGTTTACATTGCGCTGGTGTTAGTTCTATTTGAGGTGCTATTAATTTTATCACTACTACTAAGAATTTACGTAGTAGTTCTATTTCTTTGGAGCATAGAAGTCTTTTTGTTTGAACTGTTTTTGTTACTGTTTTTTTGCTTGTTTTATCTCTACCGGTGTTGGCGGGGGCTATTACTATGTTGTTGACTGATCGTAATAAAAATACTTCTTTTTTTGATCCTAGTACTGGTGGGAATCCTCTTATTTATCAGCATTTGTTCTGATTTTTTGGTCATCCTGAGGTTTATATTCTTATTTTGCCTGCTTTTGGTATTATTAGTCAGTCTAGTTTGTATTTGACTGGAAAAAAGGAGGTTTTTGGTTCTTTGGGGATGGTGTATGCTATTTTAAGAATTGGTCTTATTGGTTGTGCAGTTTGAGCTCATCATATGTATACTGAAGGTAAAGATCTTGATTCTCGGGCTTATTTTACAGCTGCAACTATGGTTATTGCTGTGCCGACGGGTGTCAAAGTTTTTAGTTGGTTGGCTACTCTTTTTGGTATGAAAATGGTTTTTCAACCTTTACTGTTGTGAGTGCTGGGTTTTATTTTCTTATTTACTGTAGGGGGTTTGACGGGAGTTGTTCTCTCTAATTCTAGTTTGGATGTGATTTTGCATGATACTTATTATGTAGTTAGTCACTTTCATTATGTTTTAAGTTTACGTGCTGTGTTTGGTATTTTTACTGGTGTTAGTTTGTGGTGAGGTTTTATGACTGGTTTTGTTTATGATAAGATGGTTATGAGTGTTGTTTTTATTTTGATGTTTATTGGTGTTAATATGACTTTTTTTCCTTTACATTTTGCTGGTTTACACGGTTTTCCTCGTAAGTATTTAGATTATCCAGATGTTTATTCTGTTTGGAATATTTTGGCTTCTTATGGTTCTTTAGTTACTGTGTTTGCTCTTTTTTTGTTTATTTATGTTTTATTGGAGTCTTTTGTGGGTCATCGTTTATTATTGTGTGATTACCATGTTAATAGAAGACCAGAGTATAGTTCGAGAGGTTATGTTTTTGGTCACAGTTACCAGTCTGAGATTTTTTATAGTTCTACGGTGTTAAAGTTTTGGATCTTTAGTATATTTAATGTATGTCTAATTGCAGATTAGGAGGTTTTTGGTCTTTAATAAGATAGGATAAGATTAGTCCGAGAGGTCCATACCCTCTAGGTGTTTTCTCTTGTTGTAGTAAAATTATAGTATAAGTCGGATTATATCTCATTGTCAATGGGAAGATTTTTAATTTTATTTTTTGGCCTTTTAGTATATTTGTGTATGTCTGACTTCCAATCAGAAGGTAGATAAGGTTATTGAATAATTTTTTTCAGGATTTTGGTTTGATGTTTTCTAACAGTCTTTTTTCTAGTTATATAGATTGATTTCATAATTTTAATTGTAGTTTGCTTTTTGGTGTTTTATCTTTTGTTTCTGTAATGTTTGTTTATTTGCTTTTTAGGAGTTTTTACTTTAAGAGGAAAAAAATTGAGTATCAATTGGGTGAACTTTTGTGTAGTATTTTTCCTACTTTGATTTTGGTAGCTCAGATGGTGCCGTCTTTAAGTCTTCTTTATTATTATGGCTTGATAAATTTGGATAGTAATTTAACTGTTAAAGTTACTGGTCATCAATGATATTGGAGTTATGAGTTTAGGGATATTCCTGGTTTGGAGTTTGATTCTTATATAAAATCTGTTGATCAATTAGAGTTGGGGGAGCCGCGTTTGTTAGAGGTTGATAATCGTTGTGTTGTTCCTTGTGATACTAATATTCGTTTTTGTATTACTTCCGGCGATGTAATTCATTCTTGAGCTTTGCCCAGGATATCTATTAAGTTGGATGCTATGAGAGGTATTTTATCCACTTTATCTTATAGCTTTCCTACTGTGGGTGTTTTTTATGGTCAGTGTTCTGAGATTTGTGGGGCTAATCATAGTTTTATACCTATTGCTTTAGAAGTAACTTTACTTGATAATTTTAAAAGTTGGTGTATGGGTTATTTTGAGAGTTCTTAAGCTTTTTAGTTTATGTGTAAAATGTGCGCTTGTGGTGCGCTTGAAAAAGGAGCTTTATTTTTTTGTTTTGTATTGTTTGGTATTGCATACCGTGCTAAGAAATTAACATTTTTATGTTTAATAGAATTAAGAGATAGAGGATTAGTTTATTTTTGTTGTTGCAAAATAAAAATTACTAATTTTGGTGTTGTTATGTCGTCTCTTACTTTATCTGTTTTTAGTTTTTTTTATTAGAAAATTGTAATATTTTTTTTTTGGTTTGAGATAGTAAATTTTGTAGTGTTTATATTTTTTGTTTTATAACAGATCTTATTTTTTGTTGGAGTTTTATTTTTTTTTATATTAAAATATTAATATATTAAGAATTTAGTATTTAGTATTTTCAGGAATTGTGTTTTTCTTATTAATTTATTGTGTGAACTTGGTCTTTAATCAAATGTTTTTTAAAGACTTATGTTTCTTTATGAAATTGGCCCCTGCTCTATGTTTTTATAAATGGCAGTCTTAGCGTGAGGACATTAAGGTAGCAAAATAATTTGTGCTTTTAATGGGTTCGAGTATGAATGGGGTTATTGGTTAATTTTTTACTTTATTTTGAATGAACTAAATTTTTATTTAAAAAGGTAATATGTATAATTAAACAAAGATAAGTCTTCGGAAATTTTTTTATTATCTTTTCTTTTGTGGAGGTAATATGTTTTCTAGGGTAGGATATTGTGTAATTTTTTTTACTATTTATATTTAAAAAAATTACTTCGGAGTTAACAGAAAATCATGTCGTAACCAGATTCGTATGGTAGTGATAAGTTTTACATCGATGTTGTATTCCAATTGTGCAAGAGAGGAGAAGGCTTGTTTTTTAAGACTGTTCTTCTATTAATTAAATTGGACGTGATATTAGTTTAATTCATCGTGAGATAGAATTGTTTATCTTGTTAATTATTGTTTCTTGGTAGCAGATAGTACGAAAGGAAATTTGTTGAAGTTTTAAACTTTTTGGAGGTTTTAAAAATCTTCTTTGTTAGTCTTGGTTATAGTGGTTTTATTTACTTTAGTTTTGTTGCTTGTTTTTTATTTGGGTAATTTTGTTTTGAGTTGCAAGGATTTTTATAAGAATAAGATTTCTTCTTTTGAGTGCGGTTTTGTTAGTGTAGGTAAGATTCAAAATTCTTTTAGTATTCATTTTTTTATTATGATGTTGATGTTTGTTATTTTTGATTTAGAAGTTGTAATGTTTTTAGGGGTTTTGATCTCTGATGTTAGTTCTTTGATTAGTTTTTTGATGTTGTTGTTTTTTATTTTGGGTGGATTTTATATGGAGTGATGGTATGGCAAATTGATTTGACTTGTTTAAATTTTAAAATTGATATTTCTATTTTTTTGATAGTGTTGTCGCTTTTTTTTTTATGTTGCTTTATTGTGTTGTTCCCTATTTCTAAGTTATCTTTTTTCTTTGTAGAATGGGATTTTTTATCTTTTAAGATTTCTGTTTATTTTAATAGTATTATGTTTTCTTTAATTTTGTTTTTAGTTACTATAAGTGTTTTGGTTTTTAGTACTTATTATTTAGATGGGGAGTTGAATTTTAATTATTACTATTTTGTTTTATTGATTTTTGTTGGTAGAATGTTTAGTCTTATTTATAGTAATAATTGTTTTTCTATGTTATTGAGCTGGGATATTTTAGGTATTTCTAGTTTTTTTTTGGTCTTATTTTATAATAATTGAGATAGTTGTAGAGGGGCTATGAATACTGTTTTAACTAATCGTCTGGGGGATTTTTTTTTGTTTGTGTTTTTTTCTAGTGTGCTTTTTAGCAGTTATTATTTTCTGGATTTGTCTTTATTTTTTGGGTTATCTTCTCTTATGTTGCTTTTGGCGTCTTTTACTAAGAGGGCCCAGTTTCCTTTTAGAGGTTGGCTCCCAAAGGCTATAAGAGCTCCTACCCCTATTAGTTCTTTGGTACATAGAAGAACTTTGGTTACGGCAGGCCTGGTACTTGTTATGAATTTTTCTGATCTTGTTTTGCATAAGTATGTTATTAGGATTGTTCTGGTTGTTGGTATTTTTACTATGTTTTTTTCTAGAATGGCTGCCCTGGTTGAGGAGGACCTTAAGAAGGTGGTTGCTTTGAGGACTTTGTCTCAGATGGGGTTTTCTATGTTTACTGTAGGTCTAGGTTTGAGTTTTGTTTCTTTTATTCATTTATTAAGACATGCTTTATTTAAAAGGTGTTTGTTTATACAGGTTGGTTATTTAATTCACTGTTCTTTTGGTCAACAAGATGGTCGTAATTATAGTAATCTTGGTAATTTGCCGTCTTTTATTCAGTTGCAGCTTTTAGTGACTTTATTTTGTCTTTGTGGTTTGATTTTTTCTAGGGGGGCCGTGAGTAAGGACTTTGTTTTGGAATTTTTTTTTACTAATTTTTTTATAGTATTTTTTTCTGTGATATTCTTCTTATCTGTTTTCTTAACTTTTGGGTATAGCTATCGTTTGTGAAAGGGGTTTTTTATAAGGTTTGGGAAACCTGTTTTTCATTATAGTAATGGTGTTGTGATAAATTTTTTAAGATTAGTTTTAGTGTTTTTTTCTATTGTTTTTATTTGGTGGTTGAATTTTAATATGTTGTGTTTACCGAGGTTGTTTCTTTATGTAGATTTTTTTGCTCCTTTGTTTTTTTTGTTTTTAATAGGGAGTTTGGTCTTTTTCTGTGCCAAGGTTTTGTTGAAGGAGTTTGCTTATAAGTTTTTAGTGGATTTGTTCGCTAAGGAAAGTATTTATGGCTTGGTTAATTACAAGTTCTTTGATTTGTTATTGAAAAAACGTTCATTCGAAAGGGGGTTACTTTTTTTTCTTTACAAGGTTTTTAAGAAATCGTTATATAAAAAGTTTGAACTTTACTTCTATTATGGTTGTTCTTATATTATTCTTCTTTTTGGTTAGGGGGCTATATTTTAATTTAAAATATATGCTTTGCAAGCGTGAGATTTTTAGTTCTATCAGTATTTAGTTTATTTTAAAATATAGTGTTTGGGACATTAAGATTTTTTACTGAGTTGGAACTTTTATTTTAATTAGAATATTTCACTTACAATGAAAAGGTAGAAAAGTTTTTTGGTTAGTTGGTTTTTCTTGTTGGCTGTTTTGAGTTGTGTATTGAGATATATTAATTTGGATCCTATGAAGAGGTGTTTTTTTTTAATTTTTTCTTTGTTAATAGTAATGCCATTAATTTCTTTTTTTTTGCATGTTTGGTTTTCTTATTTTATTTGTTTATTGTTTTTGAGTGGTATTTTTGTTATTTTGGTCTATTTTTCTAGATTATCTAAGGTAAGGATGGTGGGAACACCTTTTTATTTTTTAGGTGGTTGTTTGTCTGTATTTTGTTTTTATCCTTTTTTTTACGGTGTAACTAGTTTAGTTTCTATTAATAATTTTTATTATAGGGTTTATTGGAGATTTTTTGTCTGGATTATTTTTGTTTTGATTTTTTTTATAAATTTTACTAGATATTTTTTGAATTTTTCTGGGGCCTTGCGTAAGGTTTAAAATTATTTTTATGTTTATTAGATCTTTATCGTTATTTTTTAAGTGACAACGTTTAATTTTTATTTTAATTTCTTTAGAGTTTATTGTAATAAGTCTTTTTATTTATTTTTCGGGTGTTCTGAATGAAATAATGTTTTTTTATTTTATGTGTTTTAGCGTTATTTCTAGTGTATTGGGGATGATTGTGATAGTTGGTAATATGAAGTTTTATGGTAGTGACCAGTGTTTATTTTACAGATTTAAGTTAAGTTTAAACTATTGGTCTTCAAAACCAAAAATTTTTATTCTGTATGTTTTGTGAGATAGTAGTATAAATTTTTGAAGTATTTTTCTCTTTCGAAGAAAAGGTTTTTATCTTATTTAAGTTTTTTATTTACAAGGTTTTTAAATTTGATTATAGTTTTAAGTAGAGTTACGATGGTGTTATCTATTATTGATTCATATAGTGGGCAATGTTTTTTTACCCCGGCAGTTTATTGTTTGTATAAATTTTGTTCCAGAATAATCGGCTATACTTTATAAACTTATACTCTAATTAATGTTAATTTAGAGTTATTTTAGTGTTTGATTTTCAATTTTAGGGTGAAATCAGAGGTTGTTTTTATATTTACTCTAAATTTTAAGATTTAGTAAACAAACCAGATTAGTACCTGGTTAGATAAAATTTAAAAGAGCAGGAGTAAAGTTATGTTTAAACTGTAAGAATATTGGCAGGTTTTTAAATTATCTTTGGAGGATGAGTAGTGATTGAGAGCCCTCATTTTCAACTTTCTCTTTAGGCTAATGTATGATCGTCGGGTTTATTCTTAAGGATTGCAATTTTAGTCTTTGCTATAAGAATATATAGATATCTGCCTTATTAAAAAGATCTAATTTGCCAGATATCTATCTATTTTTTGGATTCTAAAATTACAATCTAGAAGAATATTATAAACGACAGTACATTGCTTTAAATGGGTGGTTGAAAATGATTTAAAAACGGTACAAATCATCCATCAATTGCCAATAGGGGAGTAGGTTGTAGTAAAGTAGAGGCATGGGAATTTTACTCCGGATCTTTCCTTGAAACTATATTTTTGTGTTATGAAACCACAGTATGGAATTTTTGTCCTTAGTTTTGTTTAAACTATATTTTCAAATATTTCTATATTTAAATTGATTGATTTACATTTAACGACCCTAATAATTTCTTTCAAATGTTAGTAATAATATTTTAAATAGTTTTTTAAAATTTTTCAACATTAAATTTTGATTAACTTTTCTTTATCAAATATATATTCTTTAAATATATATTAATACAATTTATATGTATAGATTCAATAATTTTAATAAAATGATCGTTTTATACATCAGTTTATAATTAAGTTAAAATTAATATACAATAATTTATAATTCCGTTCTTCGTTTTTCTTAACATAATTTTATTCATTCTATTTTAAATTATATTAAATGAAATTTTTTGAAATCTTATAAATTTATAGCTTATTTTTGATTAATTATTTTTTATAATTATATTTAATATATATTTATATTTATATTTATATTTATGTATGAATTTATTAGATATGGCCACTCTATTTGTTATCTTGTATTTATCATATTTTAAGTCTTTATTAATTAGAGTAAAATATTTAATTATGAAATATACTAGACTAAAATAAATATTATTATTTAATATAAAATAATAATAAGTAGGGTATACGTTAAGTTAAAATGTTTAACTGTTAGTTGCCAGATTTTACTCTTATATCGTAAAAAAATTAGTTTATTTCGTAAAATATTAGATTGTAAGTCTAAAGAATTTTTCGTTTTG